TCAAAAAGAAGACTTTGTCAGTGTAAGAGTAATGATATGGACTGTGAATTATTTAATAATGGAAATTCCTTGCCTATATATGTTCATTTGTAAGTATATCGTATCTATAGACTTGTGATAAGAGAGAAAGGTTTCTGTCCGGATCCGTTTGTGAAAGAGTAGAGTGAATAAGAAACATAACTAATTTGGAACCGATGACGAAATAAAGAGGTTAGGTAGTAAAACGGGCCCTTTTCTTTTTATTGGGGATAGAGGGACTTGAACCCTCACGATTTCTAAAGTCGACGGATTTTCCCCTTACTATAAATTTCATTGTTGTCGGTATTGACATGTAGAATGGACTCTATCTTTATTCTCGTCCGATTAATCAGTTCTTCAAAAGATCTATCCGAGGAGTGAATGATTTGATCACTGAATATTCGATTCTTCCTTCAATTTGGAATCGATTCACAAGAATTCTTCCATTTTTCATATAAAAAAAATACGGAATCGGATCGTGATTAATTGTTTGATATTTCAGTACGTATATAGGGTAGGGTCATCCTTTCTGGAATTTCGATAGAAGGATTCCTATACCAATGTTAATCAACTCCATTCGTTATTCGTTAGAACAGCTTCCTTTGAGTCTCTGCACCTATCCTTTTTTTGGTTCTCGCTTTCTGAACCCTTGTTTTCTGAAAACAGGATTTGGCTCAGGATTGCCCATTTTTAATTCCAGGGTTTCTCTGAATTTGGAAGTTATCACTTAGTAGGTTTCCATACCAAGGCTCAATCCAACCAAGTCCGTAGCGTCTACCAATTTCGCCATATCCCCTTATGAGACCGAGATCTCATTGTGATCCCATCCCCCTCTTTCATTTTTTTATGTCGGAACCGTTGAATTCATTAGATACTGATTCCTAATATCGAAAAAAAAGTCTACTCCTATTTTATTATTTTATTATTTTATTTATTTTATTTTGATTTCTTGTCCATATTCTCTATCGGAAGACCCGTATTTGGTCCCATCAGAAATGATTCTATCATTGATGTATCTGCAATTCAATATGGATAGAGATATCCCACATATACATACCCTCCCCCCCTCTCATTTTTCCCGCGCGATTTTTAATACTGGAACGGTCGATATTCATTTTTTTTTTTCATTCTACCTCCCCCCTTTCTGAATGAAACCAGCGAAATGTCTCATTATGATCTGGATTGCATCCTTATCTTATCCTTTCCTTAGTACCGATCTGCTCTAATATGATTAATCTAATCTGCTATAACTAACTGCTATAAATTAAGTATAATATATAAATTCAGAATTAAAAAAAACATTCTATATAGATATAGTTAGTTAGTTCTATTGCACTTATTTCTGTTATGTGAGCCCGCTTAGCTCAGAGGTTAGAGCATCGCATTTGTAATGCGATGGTCATCGGTTCGATTCCGATAGCCGGCTTTTCAATATTCCTTGATCTCAAGGAATATTGAAAAGACTCCTCTCTTTTTTTCTTTTAAAAATGTCGGGTCACCGATCTATTATGTCGTAGCAACTTCCAACTATGAATAAAAAACTGATTTGATTGGAGCAGTTAAATCTCTACACTACAGAACAAATCAAGAAAGGGGTCCTTCACTTCCTATATATACAAAATAATCCGGATATTGATACAATTCATCTCATTCTTCTTTTGTAGTCTTCTTTTGTAGTACTTCAATAGATTTAGTTTCGTTTATCGTTTAGTTCAGTCTTAATTTAAGTTTATTCTGTAAAATACAATTTTAACAAGGAGTCTTTATGTCTCGTTACCGAGGGCCTCGTTTCAAAAAAATACGCTGTCTGGGGGCTTTACCGGGACTAACTAGTAAAAGACCTAGATCCGGAAGTGATCTTAGAAACCAATCACGTTTCGGGAAAAGATCTCAATATCGTATTCGTCTAGAAGAAAAACAAAAATTGCGTTTTCATTATGGTCTGACAGAGCGACAATTGCTTAGATATGTTCGTATTGCCGGAAAAGCCAAAGGGTCAACAGGTCAGGTTTTACTACAACTACTTGAGATGCGTTTGGATAACATCCTTTTTCGATTAGGTATGGCTTCGACCATTCCTGGAGCCAGGCAATTAGTTAACCATAGACATATTTTAGTTAATGGTCGTGTAGTAGATATCCCAAGTTATCGCTGCAAACCCCGAGATATTATTACTGCAAGGGATGAACAAAGATCCAGAGCTCTGATTCAAAATTATCTTGATTCATCGCCCCGCGAGGATTTGGCAAAACATTTGACTTTTGACTCATCCCAATATAAAGGATTAGTAAATCAAATAATAGATATTAAATGGATCGGTTTGAAAATCAATGAGTTTCTAGTCGTAGAATATTATTCCCGTCAGACTTGAACCTAACTAAAATAACAAAGCTTCGGACCATTTTGCCCCCCCCCTCTTTTTTTTTTTTTTCACCGAAGAAGGGGTTTGATCCGGATTTTTCTCCCATTCACGTATCACAAA